CACTTATTAGGTTATTTGATATATTTAGTATAATAATATACGAATTCGAATTTAAGATAATTTATAATATAAAATGTCCTTATTTTATAAATAACACCGTAACAATTAATGTAACAATAACAGGTACAAATATTAAATCGAGGTACCGTTGCTATGACAATTCTAAATTTACCCTCTATTTTTGTCCCCTTAGTGGGCCTAGTAATTCCGGCATTTGCAATGGTTTCTTTATTTCTTCATGTACAAAAAAACAAGATTATTTAGATTCGACGGGACAAAATCTCATTTATTGTTTTAAGAATTAATTAGACTTGCATTATAACACAAATACAAATAATATAATATATTTAGTGAAATTAAGAAAAGTGCTAGTTGATGAGCGTTGCTTCGTAAACAAAAAGAGGAAAGTCAAATTGGGATTATTCTCTCAATTCCAATAATAAAATGCAACTAGATATAGTATGAATTGGCGATCAGACCATCTATGGATAGAACTTATAACAGGCTCTCGAAAAATCATTAATTTCTATTGGGCCTTTATCCTTTTTTTAGGTTCGGTAGGATTCTTAGTGGTTGGAATTTCTAGTTATCTAGATAGGAATTTTATATCTTTATTTCCGTATCAGCAAATCTTTTTTTTTCCACAAGGAATCGTGATGTCTTTCTATGGGATAGCGGGTCTCTTTATTAGTTCCTATTTGTGGTGCATAATTTCGTGGAATGTAGGTAGTGGTTATGATAGATTCGATAGAAAAGAAAGAATAGTTTGTATTTTTCGTTGGGGATTTCCCGGAAAAAATCGTCGTATCTTTCTCCGATTCCTTATGGAAGATATTCAGTCCATACGAATCGAAGTTAAAGAGGATATTTATACTCGTATTGTCTTTTTCCTTTATATGGAAATCAGGGGCCAGGGGTCTATTCCATTAATTCGTATTGATGAGAATTTGACTCCACGAGAAATTGAACAAAAAGTAGCGGAATTGGCCTATTTCTTGCGTGTACCAATTGAATTGAAATGAAGAATTTATCTTTTTATTCTCTTATTTCTTCTTCATTTGAAGTGGATTCCTTAACAATTCATAAATGAAAAAATGGCAAAAAAGAAAGTATTTATTCACATTCTATATCTTATATCTTTAGTATTTTTGCCCTGGTGGATCTCGCTCGCATTTAAGAAAAGTATGAAATCATGGGCTATAAATTGGTGGAATAAGAGACAATCCGAAACCCTTTTGAATGATATTCAAGAAAATAGTATTCTAGAAAAATTCATAGAATTAGAGAGACTCCTCCTGTTGGACGAACTGATAAAGGAATCTCCAGAGACACATATACAAAAGCTAGGAATCCACAAAGAAACGGTTCAATTGATCAAGATGTATAATCAAGACCAAATGAATACGATTTTTCACTTCTCAATAAACATAATTTCTTTCATTATTCTAAGTGTTTTTTCTATTCTGGGTAATGAAGAGCTTGTTATTCTTAACTCTATGGTTCAGGAATTCCTATATAACTTAAACGATACAATAAAAGCTTTTTCCATTCTTTTAGTAACTGATTTATGTATCGGATTCCATTCGCCCCATGGTTGGGAACTAATGATTAACTCTATCTACAAAGATTTTGGATTTGGTCATAACGATCAAATTATATCTGTTCTTGCTTCCACTTTTCCAGTTATTCTAGATACAATTTTTAAATATGGTATCTTCCATTATTTAAATCGTATATCCCCGTCACTTGTATTGATTTATCACTCAATGAATGAATGAAAAATGATTTTAGCCAATTCGAATGTTTGTTACTTTCTTTGTTTTGTCCATACATAAAGCATTCAAAATCGTGTTTACTCTTTCTATTTGATATTTCCACCGATTCCAGAGATTCTTCCTATATTCCAATAAGAATTTTCCAGTAAATAGCAGAATCATAGATAGGGAATTATACAAGTGACCTACCCGCTTTATTGTAGAAATTGTTGGTATCAACTACTGGACCATGCAAACTAGAAATACCCGTTCTTGGATAAAGGAAAAAATGATTCGATCCATTTCCGTATTGCCCATAATATATATAATAACTCAGGCCTCCATTTCAAATGCATATCCCATTTTTGCGCAACAAGGTTATGAAAATCCACGAGAGGCAACTGGGCGTATTGTATGTGCCAATTGTCATTTAGCTAATAAGCCTGTAGATATTGAGGTTCCCCAGGCAGTACTTCCCGATACTGTATTTGAAGCAGTTGTTCGAATTCCTTATGATACAAAACTGAAACAAGTTCTTTCGAGTGGTAAAAGGGGGGCCTTGAATATTGGGGTTGTTCTTATTTTACCTGAAGGGTTTGAATTAGCCCCCCCCGATCGTATTTCTCCTGAGATGAAAGAAAGAATAGTAAATCTGTCTTTTCAGAGCTACCGCCCCACTAAAAAAAATATTCTTGTGATAGGTCCTGTTCCTGGTCAAAAATATAGTGAAATTTCCTTTCCTATTA